GTAACCCCAATTTATCTTGCATATATATATACTATAAAAAATAAAAATTAAATATTTATTTAATTAAATTAATTAAATATGTACAATTTTATTAATTGATCTCAATTGATCCCTCGTTACTGCTCAGAAGATAAGTAATAGGTAGGGATGACAGGATTTGAACCCGTGACATTTTGTACCCAAAACAAACGCGCTACCAAACTGCGCTACATCCCTTTCAATTGGTCTACAGTGTCATTGTAGAGAATCCCTGCCTTGTTTTCCACATCTTTATTTCCTACATTGATATACACAAACTATCTTATCATTTCTTCCTTCTTCCTTTTGGTCTCATATATCATATAACAAACATATAATATGGTAAAAGACTTATATAAAGTATGAAATAAATATGAAATCTACCACAAAAAATTAATATTTTTTAGGAATTTAAGGCGGAAATGGACGTATTTTTTTCTTTAAATAAATATCTATTTTGTACATTTCAATTTGAATTAGGAACTCCGCGTACAAGTGGTAAGTCATTAACTACATATACACATCCGGTCATATATGTATTACCATTAGGTATTACAAATTACAATAAAATTACAATAACGAATACAGAAAGAGGAGTTTTTAAAATGCGAGATCTAAAAACATATCTCTCCGTGGCACCGGTAGTAAGTACTCTATGGTTCGGGGCTTTAGCAGGTTTATTGATAGAGATCAATCGTTTTTTTCCGGATGCGTTGATATTCCCCTTTTTTTCATTCTAGCTATTGATATGGGAAGGGGGAAGAAGATTAGAGATACAATCAAATATCTGTAACTAATCCCTACCCCTCCCTTCTTTTTTTCTTTGTTTTTTCTTTTTTTCTTTTTTTACTTATTCTTTCTAAAAAAAAAAAAACAAAGAAAAAGCGGTTTCACCCTCAGTGAAACTATGAACTCGGGCTCAGGCTCAAATTAAATTAATAATAGAACGGAAATGCGGTGGTTGGGGCAACAATATCATACAAGATACTTAACTGAAAATGAAATACTGTACGGCAATTAAAAATTATAAATATAGTTAGAAATCATTATATTACTTATTATTTATTACTATATTGATTGCAACAAAATATTTCTTTCATAATTTGATTTCGAGTTACCTGCTTCTATTTTTGTGTCCTTTCTTCTTCCTTGCTTCGGGTCGGAAAATTAAAGAATTGAGTGAATCAAAAACCAAAGGAGGTTCATGGCTAAGGGTAAAGATGTCCGAGTAACGGTTATTTTGGAATGTACCAGTTGTGTTCGAAATCGTGTTAATAAGGAATCAATGGGCATTTCCAGATATATTACTCAAAAGAATCGACACAATACGCCTAGTCGATTGGAATTGAGAAAATTCTGTCCCTGTTGTTACAAACATACGATTCATGGGGAGATAAAGAAATAGATCGACCCGATCGCTCGTGTGTCAGTCTTCCAAGGAAGATGAAAAATTACATATTATATATAACAATATATATATATATATAATTTATTTAAATTTATTTTTTAATTTATTTAAATAGAAACAAATAAATATAAACAAACCAAATCCTATTTCGATCGGATCAAAGATGATGTAGAATTAAGAAATAGGATTGGGATTTTCAGGATAAGGAATAAACAAACCATGGATAAATCCAAGCGAATCTTTCTTAAATCTAAGCGATCTTTTCGTAGGCGTTTGCCTCCGATCCAATCGGGGGATCGAATTGATTATAGAAACATGAGTTTAATTAGTCGATTTATTAGCGAACAAGGAAAAATATTATCTAGACGGGTGAATAGATTGACCTTAAAACAACAACGATTAATTACTATTGCTATAAAACAAGCTCGTATTTTATCTCCGTTACCTTTTCTTAATAATGAGAAACAATTTGAAAGAAGCGAGTCAACCGCTAGAGCTGCTGGTCTTAGAACCAGAAAAAAAATAGGTTGACTCTTCAATTGAATTGAATCAAAATAAAATTCCAATCCAAACTCAAATGCGGATTGACGTTTTTTTTTTGTTCGAAAAATCGTAAAATCGAAATGTCCTGTCGTAAGAAAAAAAATGGGAGAAGAGGAATAAATATTTTTTATTTAACGTCTTTCTTCATTTTGATGACTTTATCATATTTTATCATACTAATTTCTACTCTACCTTCCCAGAGTTCATTCTCCAGGGAACTCCATTTAAACTATTCCAACGGATTCCTTCCAATCTCTTTATTTTATGATCTCATTGGAAATCATATAAAGACAACTCTTATTTAATATAGCTATTTGTGCAAGTATTTTACGATTAAGAAGTAACTGTCTCTTGTACAGATTGTGTATAAATTTACTATAACTGAAGTATACTTTATTCTCGCGAATTACTGCATTTATCCGAGTGATCCACAACCGACGAAAATCTCTCTTTTGTCTACCTCTATCCCGATGAGCCGAAACCAAAGCTCTTATTTTCTGTTGAGTAATAGTACGAGTAAGTCTTGAATGAGCCCCTCGAAAGGTTGATGCAAATAAACGAATTTTTGTTCTACGTCTTCGAGCTATATACCCTCGTTTAATTCTGGTCATTGAATAAATGAAACTTTGATGAATAACTAATCGATTTCCTTTCTTTCAGTTATTCCCTTCCCGTATCCTAGTCTATTAATAACAAAACGGATTCTTCCAATGTATAAAATTTGAATTCCAATGGCTTTTGCTACTATAACCTTCCCGACCACGATTTTTTTTTTTTTCTAGGTGAAATGCCTAGAAAAAATTGTATTGATATTAGGTATCAAAAACACATAAAAGTAGTAAATATAAATGGATATAGTGGGTTCCATCGTTTCTATGGTTACTTCTTAAACGGTGAGGTCCTCTCTATACACCGGAGCCCTTCTTTCATTTAATCAATGTTATTGTTAACTTGTACAGTTCACACTCTTTGGCTCTACCCATAATTATCCAGTACGAGGTCTTTCACAATGAGATCTACTTATACAGTAACGGTATTTAATTATGAAGATTAGCTGAGTAGCTGACCCTGTTAGTCCGTTCTTGCAAGAGTAAGGCATAATTTTTCTGCTTTTTAAAATAGTATTTCCCCTGCTTAATGGATATCATTTGCTATCAATGGAGAATTCTTTCTCATCTTAAATTTAAAACGGAGTTGATTGGATTTGCACCAACGGAAACCATACATTTGATACCACAATAGAAGGATAGATCTTTTTGATTTTTAGATATTGAATGGAGTTCTTCCATTCTAGTCTATTCACTGGTACTGATCGTTGATACTGGATCAATTGTTTTCTTTCTTTTGTCCTAGCCCATGATCTGAACGAGTCGCACATACACCCTAGTACATGTTCCTCGTCGCTGAGGACATCCCCCAAGAGCGGGGGATTTCGTGACATTTCTGATTGGCTGTCTTGTGTTTCTAATAAGTTGTTTAATAGTTGGCATATTGAATCATATACATAATGGGCTGGTTTAGATCGATCTTAACCGGATGATTATGAATTATTTTATTTCTATATTAATAGATTAATGAATAGAATATTAAATCCGGTAAGAAGATAAAATCTCAAATCACCAATTCGTCTGAAATTTTTGTTATTTTTTCTTTTTTATTCAGTCGCTACAAGATCAACAATTCCATGAGCTTGGGCTTCTGTTGCTGACATAAAAACATCTCTTTCCATATCTTCGGATACAACCCATAAGGGTTTGCCTGTCCTTTGTACATAAACCCTTGTGACGGTTTCGCGCAGCTTCAAAAGTTCTTCCGCTTCCAAGATAAATTCTCCCGTCTGTGCCTCATAAAAAGAACTAGCAGGTTGATGGATCATTACCCTGATGATATAACATAATAAATGTTTATTCTATCTCGCATGATGATAAGGTGAAGAGATAAAGAATAATAAAATATATAATTGAACAACCGTACAGGCATCTTTTACGCATTGCATACGGCTCTATAATGGAATTCGTTTTTACCTTACTTAAATATCAAATAAATTAAATATAGGGTCTATCAGACTCGGGTTGGTAAATGATCCAATAACCACCCTTCTTTTTGTTTTTGGAGTAGTTCAAAAATACTATGATGGCTCCGTTGCTTTATATATTTATTTCGTCTGTTATTTAGCAATCCCAAAGTTTCTTTTTTTTTTTTTCAAATAAAAAAACAAGATTTTTTTTATTTTCATATTCTTTCATAACCTAAATATTGTTAAGAGCCTCCCGGCGTGAAAACAAAAAAGTTTGTGACGCTGAAATAGGCCTCCCGATAGATTAGATAAAATCGGAAATACCTTTTATCTCATACTACTCTTTCGATACATAATTTAAGGGTTAAAAAAATTTATCATATCGAATTCGAAGTGCCATGCTATTATTACTTATATATTCATATTTCATATAGCGCGAAGGCATAGTCTTCTTTTTTCTCTCAAATCAAATAAAAAACTCATTGGCGCCAAGCGTGAGGGAATGCTAGACGTTTGGTAATTTCTCCTCCGACCAGAATAAAAGATCCCATTGAAGCGGCTAATCCCATGCATATTGTCTGTATATCTGGTCGCACAAATTGCATAGTATCATAAATAGCTACTCCGGGTATTACCCATCCGCCAGGAGAATTTATAAACAAATATAGATCTTTGGTATCATCCTCTATACTGAGATATACCATAAGACCAATAAGTTGATTCGAGATCTCGCTATCAACCCCTTGGCCTAAAAAAAGTAATCGTTCTCGATAAAGTCGGTTGATTGGGATAAAGTTGTATCCCTTAGAAACCGTACATGCACCTTTTGATGCATACGGTTCAACAAAAATAACGAAAAAAAAAAAAGAATCAATGTGTAGATGTAGATTCTAGCGCTTTCTTTTATTTTATTTTTCATACCAGGCTTTTAACTTATAAAAAGGGGCTTTTCTTTCATTTTTCAAAAAAGATGGGTTTTGGCCTGTTTTGTTTATCTATAAAAAAAAATTACTAAATTTATCTAACTAACTTTTCATTGATGTATTGTTTCATCGAGATACAATCTCAATCGCGATGTAATTTTCTTGTTCCTGAATGGGCTTCTTCAATTTTTTTAGGTTTATGCTCTACTCCGAGTAAAGATCCGCCCGATTTGGATTTGCACATATATGACAAATGCCCCAATACCACGTCCTTTTGCTACGACTTCCTTTTTACAATTTATTTCATGTCTTACAACAGATATTCAATGCATTCATCATATTACTCGATTGATTAACAGTTTGAGATCACTTCTATTATAAATATATAAAGAAATAGAATATGATAGAAATAGTAATCATAAATAGATTTTTTACCGGTTTTTTTCTAAACGGAGCCTGGATACTTCATTTTATTGGCCTAACCAAGATAACCATAAATTATTCTAATTGATAATATTAATCTGTATACCCTCCCGAAAAAATGGATCTAATTGAACTTCACGCTCCAAATTTTTGATAATTCAATCAATCTTTCTTGGGCGAAGGGGAGGATATCTCGATCGGGGAAGAGAATGGGGAAATACCATATGACCCAATATATCTGACAAGTCGCACTATACGTCAATCCACAATGCATCTTCCTCTCCAGGACTTCGAAAAGGTACTCTTGGAACACCAATAGGCATTAAATAAAAGAAAAATTAAGTACTATATCTCACTTTGATGTGAAAGCGTAACAATGGATTTAGTGTCCTACTAATATTGGCCTTTATCATATTTTAGCCATAGATTGACTAAGTTTATAAAAAAAGATAAAGATAAAGAAGACAAAATGAATAAAGGAAAATTATTACAAATAAGTCCTTTGAATGATGAACAAATATATATATGCATTCACTCATATAAAATGGTATCAACTCCCCTACCATTGCGTATTGGTACTTATCGGGTGTAGAATAGATCTGCTTCTTTTTGTTCCTACGAACAAAATAGTTTCATTATTACTAAAAGTAATTGAAAAGAATCAAACAAATCAAACAAATATTAATTCTTTCCCCAAGATAATCCACTAAAAAGAGGGTCCACAGCATAGTTTTTTCCAATGCAATAAAGTTACATTGTGTCTATTTTTCATTGATAAAGGGGTATTTCCATGGGTTTGCCTTGGTATCGTGTTCATACCGTCGTATTGAATGATCCCGGTCGTTTGATTTCTGTCCATATAATGCATACAGCTCTGGTTGCTGGTTGGGCCGGTTCGATGGCTCTATACGAATTAGCAGTTTTTGATCCTTCTGATCCTGTTCTTGATCCAATGTGGAGACAGGGTATGTTCGTTATACCCTTCATGACTCGTTTAGGAATAACCAATTCATGGGGCGGTTGGAGTATCACAGGGGGTACTGTAACGAATCCGGGTATTTGGAGTTACGAAGGTGTGGCCGGGGCACATATTGTGTTTTCGGGCTTGTGCTTTTTGGCAGCTATCTGGCATTGGGTGTATTGGGATCTAGAAATATTTACTGATGAACGTACAGGAAAACCCTCTTTGGATTTGCCTAAGATCTTTGGAATTCATTTATTTCTATCAGGGGTGGCTTGCTTTGGTTTTGGTGCATTTCATGTAACAGGATTGTATGGTCCTGGAATATGGGTGTCCGATCCTTATGGACTAACTGGAAGGGTACAATCCGTAAATCCAGCGTGGGGTGTGGAGGGTTTTGATCCTTTTGTTCCGGGAGGAATAGCCTCTCATCATATTGCAGCAGGGACCTTGGGCATATTGGCGGGTCTATTCCATCTTAGTGTACGTCCACCTCAACGCCTATACAAAGGATTACGTATGGGAAATATTGAAACCGTCCTTTCCAGTAGTATTGCTGCTGTCTTTTTTGCCGCTTTTGTAGTTGCTGGAACTATGTGGTATGGTTCAGCAACTACCCCGATTGAATTATTTGGTCCCACTCGTTATCAATGGGATCAAGGATACTTCCAACAAGAAATATATCGAAGAATTGGTGCTGGGTTGGCTGAAAATCAAAGTTTATCTGAAGCTTGGTCTAAAATTCCCGAAAAACTAGCTTTTTATGATTACATCGGCAATAATCCGGCAAAGGGGGGGTTATTCAGAGCGGGCTCAATGGACAACGGGGATGGAATAGCTGTTGGGTGGTTAGGACATCCTATCTTTAGAGATAAAGAGGGGCGCGAACTTTTTGTACGTCGTATGCCTACTTTTTTTGAAACATTTCCGGTTGTTTTGGTAGACGGAGACGGAATTGTTAGAGCCGATGTTCCTTTTAGAAGGGCGGAATCTAAATATAGTGTCGAACAAGTAGGTGTAACTGTCGAGTTCTATGGCGGCGAACTCAACGGAGTCAGTTATAGCGATCCCGCTACTGTGAAAAAATATGCTAGACGTGCTCAATTGGGTGAGATTTTTGAATTAGATCGTGCTACTTTGAAATCCGATGGTGTTTTTCGTAGCAGTCCACGGGGTTGGTTTACTTTTGGACATGCTTCGTTTGCTT